TCTCCTTCGCCCGCGCGAGAGACTTCTATGCCAGCCGGGAATAACGGCTCTGTTATGAAAGAGCAGGCAGACTACGCCCATTCCTTTATGAGTGGCTTTAGGAGATTAGGGTCCCCCCTTATATTCTCCCTCCATTTGCGGAGGTCGGCTGCCGACGTCTCCGCGGGGATATCCAGATCGTAAGACATTATTGCCTTCGCGCTACTGGAGTATAGTTCCGTCATTTCCGGAGAGTGCGCGGACAGCCGCCCTTTCCCCTTTGCACAATATTCGCGAAGTAGCTCCCGAATCAAAGTGTGAATGTCCCTTAGAAGTGCCGCATGCTCGTTTTGATCGGGAGCGGGGTGGGCAACTTCAGCCGGTGCTGGCGCCTGCGGCGGCGCCTCGTGAGTTGCAGTATGTTGTGGATCTGCCGCCTGCAGCAGCGCCTCGTTATCCACGTTAAAAACGTGATGAATGAATTCAAGGAGATCCATTCTATCTCGTAATCATTCTCATTCTATTTTGAGCATACCGCTCCTACTCCTTCTCCCATCGTCGTTGGTCCTTTTGACATAACATTCTCGGCCGCCTCCGGTCCGGTAGGAAAGAAACCAGTAGCCAATGACTAGCTCCGCTATGGAGCTAGGTGTATACCGCCACGTCGAGACTATCTTTCGAAAGTGAGATCACCACCGGCTTGTTGAAGAGGGAAAGATCACTCCTAAATGCAGCCGTGATCTTATATACGATACCATCAGACGCGCCCCTCGCAGTCAAAACTCTCCTCTCCAGTGGGACCAGCCGGGCCGGAAGCCTCGTTTCCTTCAACTAAAAAAAGCGATTCGGTCAGTAGGAAAGTCATCTCACTGAACATTGGATTATATACAAAACCTCGTGAAAAAAACAACGCAAAATCGAAAGTCCAATATAGATATACAACGCCCCTTACGAACAAGAAAATCAAGTGGCCTTTGTTGAAGGCTTCTAGAGTGAGGAAAGGTTCTTAGCCACCGGTGACCGGCTTTCAAAAGAGCGCCTTTGGGCGGAGGTTTCTCGATAAACTATCTTACTTGAATGAAGAAAGACAGAACTCTTCTTTATATACAAAATTTTCAGTCCAGTCCTTTGCTTTGTACCAGAAGAGTGCGCAAGGAGGAGATACTAAGCAATCAAAGGGATGCAAGCAAGGAATTCGGCCTATTGGATTAAAGCAAGGAAGCAAGAAAAGAGATAAGCGTTAGAGGGAGGTGGGAGGGTTCACTCTTGCTATGCCGCACTCTCATACTTTTGAGTAAGGAATTCCCTGCAAGGCAGTTAACGGCTGTCGGATAGGGCATCGGGAAGAACATATGGAAAAGAGAACCTGCGAGTACTATTCAGTTAGGATGTGCCCCCCTGAAATTGTTAGATATTTGCCTTTATGACTTGTCTTCTTTTATAGGGTCTATCCGGGGATACTAAGCCTGGAATAAGTTTCGATCTATGGCAATTTCTTTGTAGTGGCCAGTTAAAGCTATCAGATATAGGAGAGACTACCTACTTCAAGTTCAAGGCAGGCTAGCTCAGTACACGATTCCCTTCCTTTAATGTGCAATTCCCGTCCTTTAAATAGAGCGACTTCCCGCTCTTCTGCCTGTCATCTGTCAACTGGTAACGGTCGCATCTGTCCAGTAACTGTCCTATAGGCGGTCCAATCGCTCATCCGTCCACGAATACCGTCCTACGAATACTGTCCTCTAGCTTCTGTTATGAGTGAATTTCTATGGCCTATTTTATCTAAAAAGAAGCCCTGTGAAAGCGTCTGTAATGGGGAGCGGTCCATTAACGTTGCTTAATTGGCCTTAGCGTTTCGCACTAAGTAAGCAAGCTACCTTATTTATGTGCTCTAGTCGAACAAGCAAGCCAGCCTAGCAGAGTAAGCCTTCCCTCTTCTCTTCACTGGCTCTGATCTCATCAGACTCGTATCCAGCCTCTCTTTCCTCGGTCTCGGTGCTCGGTCCAGGAGAAGAGAAAGACTCGGATCCAGGGAGGGAAAAATACCGGTATCCCAGCTCCATTTCAAGCCTAAGCTCTCCCTCCGCTTCTCGATCCCCAGCTTCCGCTGCTAAGCAACCATCTTCTCTCTCTTCGTCTCCCACTCCTTCTCCCATCACTGGGTATTGGACACCAAGAGGCGGGTACTGAACCCCGAGAGTGAAGGCGATTCGCCGAAACCACAAGTGTTATCACGTATCTAATGCCCATTGACCCGCCTTCAAATTGGGTAGGAGATATGAGGCCACCGGAACCAAACCCTGATTCCGATTACTTTACTCCAGGGGGAACGAATGAGAGATAGGAAGCTCCGACCCAATGAGGGGCCCAGGAAACCCACCTCTTCTTCACCGGGATGAGAGGCGCATCAGACTCTGCATCTTCATCTCTATCCGTTTCCCGCCCTATCGAGTGGATCAACTGCTTTAGCAGCTAGGCCCTTCACTGCAGAGCATCCAATTCCCAACTAATCTATTCCGAACGGAAGCGATCGATCGAATGGAGCTAGCTTACAAGAGGAGGCCCGATAAGCTTCGAAGTTATCCCCAATGACGGATTTTTTTCATTGTTTGGAAGGTTTCACCTTCTCTATCGGGGCGCCTTCCGCCTCTCTTTCCCCCGTTACTGATGCCGCTACAGATGCTCCTATCAGGGTGATTCCTCCCATTGGGAAGAGAAGACAGGAGCACCCGGTCCTGTTTTTGGAGGTTCAATGGTCGGCTTCGGTCGGATAGATGCGTTGGGGTCGAGTTCCTTAGATACGTAATAACTAATTTTTTCATTGATGGATGGGAAGGTGTATAAAAGAGGAAAGGTAAAAGCGCTTATGGGGCATCCCGCCTCCCGAGAAGGTTGAAGGGATAGAGGAGGAACCTCTCTTTTGAGGAATAGGTTGGAAAAGCACTACCACCCTGGCCGGAAACCTAGAAAAGAGGTCGGTCGGAAAGGGCCCTTAGGTACTCGATATTTAGGATATGAAGAGGGGTAAGGACGGACCCGAAAACTTCTATTCCATGGGCAACTTCTCCAGTGATCATCCAGCTAGAGCTTAACCTGGAAACCTCGGCCGTGGGATTACTTGCCCGGAGGCGGGGAGTACTACTGTTTGCAGGGAAAGCTTCTCGATAGCGCGACCCACCCTACTACAAAGGGCCGACCGCGACCCAATTAAAGAGGTCAGTCAAGGGAGTTATGATCGACCCAGCCTACCTGGAAACGATGAAGGCCATCCACCCACCCCCCGAATAGAAGCCGAGAGCGCTTACTACAGACAGAGGTGGAGTGGGGGCGACCCACTGAAAGATGTCAAGGCGCGACCAAAGGCCGGAAATCCTATGTCCAAGCGCTTCAGAGGTCAAGGGAGTTCGATCCGGCTACAACTCTCCTCCTTCCACGCACGGACAAGGATCTGTTGTTGAAACAAATTCATTTAGAAACAAATAAGTTCTGGCGCCGAAGGACTCTGTCCTTTGGATGGGGGGTGGTACCCTCCGTCGTGCTGATCGCTTCTGTGTCTTCCGGACACAGTCGTGGTTAGTATGTGCCTGTGGCGCCAATGGTGGTTTATAGATATGGCGAATATCTATAGATATACCATTGGAAACCACACGTTGTTCTTGTGGGTTTGGTAGACTCACCAGGACGACGCCTTAGTAACCAACTAAGTGCCATTCTAGGATCTCGCATGATGAAGTACCCTGTGGATGAGTCTGTAGCGTCTTTCGTCTTGTACCATCGGATAACACGTTGTTATCTACAACAACGTGGGGCGTGGAGCAAACCCCGCGACATGTAACACGAGATGAGTTTGGTAACTCTCTTACAGTGGGAACTTCGTAAAGCAAAGAACGAGGTTTTCATTCTTGCATGTCTACAAAACTCTGCAAAGTAATCGTTGTATCATGACACGGTTATTCGATGTTGTACTCCGACTTAAGCCACTACAGTGGCAGAAGATTTTAGAAGATCTTCGTAGCATCAAGGGGATTCTTTCTAAGGTCCAATTGATACTATTCGACGGTTATACTAAGGAGTACTGTATTGCCACTCACCTATTCGCTCGAAGAGTACTGAGCTTAGTTAGACGTTCAGGATTTCTGTCCACTGCCTTATATTTGAAGCAGTGTTCATCTTCACTGATGATCGCTTATGGTGGCGATCGTCGTGAACCTGAACTATTGTCTGTTCCAGTATCTCTGACTCGTCGAGGGTACCCTCGTATAATTCCCGCGTTCCATTGTCGCGTGATCTACGGTGGTGGTCCTCGGGCTGATGAATGCGTTCGGTTTTATCTTTCTGTATTTTCTTTGTATCGGATTGTTATCCTTGCAAAGAAGATATCAAAGAATACTTTTGAACCGTTCATCACTCCGATTAAGGATATGGATCGTGTGCTTAGGTTCGTTGGTGACCTTAAACAGTCTCTTCCTTACCTAGTTGCACGATACATCCAAAAAAAAAAAGTTCTTGTTTGATCTGCCGCTGTTAGAACACCACAATATTCGTCCTTTTGGGGTTAATCCTCTCAATGGTGAATCGATCATTCGATATCCTTTTTCTTATTTTTGGACGGAATGGAAGAAAAGTAATGAAACCCGCGATGGCTACTGAATAACCTCCTTTTACTTTCGCAATAATAAAGCCCTTTACCTTTGTATTCGTTCGCCAAATCTTGTTCAGTTCCATCCAAGCTCGGTTTTGTCTGAATCTTCGCGGAAGAAGAAGAAGCGGTTCACCAGCCACTACATCTGTGGATCCCACCAAATCATTAAACCTGGCGGCTGCTCGCTCTTTGATCAGTGATTCACCGGCCACTACATCGATGAAGAATCTCTCCAAAATCTGCTTTTTGATCAGTGATTCACCGGCCACTACATTCAGGGATCCCACCTTATTCTCAAACCTGGCGGCTCGGTTGATTGGCACTCCGGTAGGCTCATCTTGCATACAAATTCTGGGGGTCCCAGGTCCTGCATCCACCAAGAACATTTCTTCCCTTAAGCGTAAAACTTCAGATTGTAAGGCATTTCCACTACATAAGAAAAAACTTGAATTAGATCTTGGAAATGCTCGACTCAAATAGATGCTCATCATAAGCTTTTTATTAAGATTCACTTGTAGTTCCGCTTTTTCTTTTTGCTATAACAGAAAGACTTGTGGAAATCTGGTTGGTCCAACCAAGAAAGGCACGGGAGTCTTTGGGCATCTCACAGTAATGCAACCATCAAATCTTAATAAGATGTTGACCCGTTTTTCTTTTCTTTGCTGATTCCTCTCAATGAAATTTGCCATGTTGCACTAAGTTACTTATGGAATCTCAAATCTCTCTCGACGCCGAGAATTTTTTATGTGTCCAGGTCGATCAGAGGTTCGGCTTGCTTCTCCCCTACCCTTTAGCGTTCTGGGCCCCTGAAAAAATAAAGAAACCCGAAAAAAAAAGAAAGAAGAGAAATTGGGCCATGTTTTCCGGGAGAGGCCGCCTTCTCTCAGGCCAGCAGTCTTCTACTTCTAGTCGCCTGCTCAATGACGGGCTTCCCAGTTTCCTGGGCTCTACTCGCTCGTCTACGCTCCGACCCAGCAAGTAATAATTGAAAAATGATGTTTCCAGCCTGCATTAAGATTTAAAACTTGTCGTCACAAAAAGGCAATCAATCAGAATCAAGAAAAAAAAAGGAAATAGTGAATCAAGATCTAGATGGATCCCTATCTTTATCTCTACCCACGGAGATACCGGATAGAAATCTATCTATGAATCGATCTAGACTATCCTCTATCCGGATAGATATGCCCCTATGAGCGACTGCGCCGATCTTTATATGTTTTGGCCACGTCCGTTTCCGCTCCGAAGAGGAAGGTTTAGATCTTTCAATCTTATGTCGTGAGGGATGTGACCTATGTTAGGTCCATAAGATACCACAGCTTTTAGTGTTCTATGATTCACCTCCGAATAATGAGTAGGTAGTTCAATCCTTTTGATTCTTCTCTTCATAGTAAACTGATGGGGGGATGCGGAGCAATAGGTCGAATTTCTATATAAAGAAGAGTTGTAAACTATAGGACTTCTTGTTCGAGTAGGAAGATTTCGGTTTTTCTTGTTCCTTCTGTTCGATAAGAATAGGGATTTGAAATGATACAAATTCCTCTTCATTCTGTTGTGCTCAGCGAAGGAACTGCCTAAGCATACTTTTTCGGATCCAAACTTCTTTGTTCTTTCTAAGTCTTCTTCTTGCATAGAAGAACGCAACTGTCGCAAAAACCGGGATTTTAGTAGTAGGCGGCATCCCCTGTGAGTTTTGAGTAGGTGGAACCATTCAGCTTTTGTTCTTCTCCACATTCTTACCGGGTGATCCAGGAATTTGCCTATGATTTTTTCAACTGATATTTCGATATAGAAAGATCTCCTTATTTCTTCACCGCGGATTCTCGCGTCATTTTCTTGAAAAGATATTAGATCACCGTGGGACACTTTAAAATGAGTAATGCTTACCATTCCATTATTCACACAAACCCTTCCATGACTTATCGGCTGCCTTGCTTGAGGAATAGTTTCACAAAAATGGAGACGAACCGGAATAACGTCCGATCTTGTTTCTGGATTGAGTGGAAAAGGGATATATGAAGTTCGCTCTGTTCCTCTGTGCATCTCTGTGATGGGTAAATCCCCATGAAAAAGGGGCAACTTTCGTGTAGTTTGTGATTGGATGTAACTGTTAAGATTTTTTCTCGGATAAATCTTTCTCTTAATGGATCTCTTCTTGTTCCTCAATCTTCGGAGAATGCGGCGTTGTATTATTGTAAGTTCTCTGTTCCGAACATTTCCTGAAAGTAGACGACAAGTTTTAAATCTTAATGCAGGCACGGCGTATCTCGTTGAATCAGTCTTTTTCGCCACATCGGGGCTATGGGAGTCGAACCCAATTCTTCCACGACCCCCGGAATAAGGCTATAAAAAAAAACTTTTGAAAGGAACTTCGCGTCACTCCACTACATCTAGCCAAAGGAAATACCTTCATTCAGCTCCGAGCGAGAAAACGATTGGCTTGAAAACTGCAAGAGAAATTATTCTGAGTCAGAATGTTATTAAACGAATATGACAAGAAGATCGATCCCGTATGGAGCCACCGTCACAGTATGTCAAGCAACCTACCTTCCAAAATTGAAGGCGGACAAGCGCTTCAGGATCTTAATTACGGAGTGAGTTTCTGCTGCCCAACAGACTTTCCTGTGAAACACCATAAGCCGTCTCGTGGGCACCGTTTTCTTTTCTTCAAGTCCGGGTTGATAGGAAGTGGACAAAGTCCACCTAGGCTCGTTGGAGTGAGCAACTCTCCAGATCTATTTTCAACTGCCATATCAAAACGGTGCGCTTTCTATGCTTATATACATACGATTTTTGAATCCGAAGATTGGTTGGTGAAGGGAACAAGTACTTCCCGCCAGGAGAAGTAGAGTGAACTCCGGTCAGGAAGGTTTTCACCCCCAAAGGGAGAAGCACGAGGGAACAGTCCAGTCTGTCCTTCCTTTGCTTGAACTGGACCAAAGACCTCGAGAACGCCTGCCGCGAGAATTCACAGGTTCGTTCACTTACCAGCACTAGTTCGTACCTTACCTTAGAAAGCAAGCAGCCGCGACCTCCGGTCTGCAAGCACCTCTGGTCCTAAGCGCCCCCGGTCTCCAGGCTTAAGGCAACAGGGAGACAAGCTTGAAAGCCATACTTGCATTGGATTTATTTTTATTTCCACGCCAATAAGAGAGTCCTTTTTCGAGGGTTGTGAGACCCCCTCGACCCTGCCAAAAGAAAGCATTTTCTCGAGACAGAGATATGACCTCGCTACCAGAGTTTTAACTCCAGTTTAGTTTGGACTAAACTAATAAGGATGCCTATATATACGAAATTCTAAATACAGGGGGCCCCTGGCCTTCCTATGTTTCCAACAACAACTGGCAAAAGAATGATTTGAAAAAGAGGGAACGGGAAAGGCTTCGCTGATGTACTGACCAAACAAAGATAGATTTTTCCAGTACGTGCCAATATAACTCTTATTTCTTACTTTACTCTTCTTGCTCTACGCTCGGGATCCTTCCCTCCCTAGGTACTCAAATAAGAATGGAAATTTTTCTGTAAATCCCCATTCAAATCATCATCCTCTACTTATTTATCAATTTCTTCTATAGGCGTGAAATAAAGTATATTATTGAGGGCTCCTCTCTATATGAAAGCGCGAAAACATGCCTTCTTGGCTCAGAAAGAGGGCATATCATATAATCAAAGTTATCCCAGCTCGACTCGGATATCGAATAAAAGTGGATTTTTTTGTAACCAGCTACGGAAATCCATAGATGGATTTTGAAGAGTAAAACGTAATCGAATGAATCGATGCCGCCCATGCCAATGATAGAGTACGACATATGAGCTCAGACCCTTATGTGAACTTACCTGCCCTAGCCTCCACGCACGTGCCGATGTCCGCCCCGCTCCTCTATTTTCTTTCTGGCATATTTTACTAATTCCTTATTTTAAGTAAGGTATCATTCCCCTATGAAATAAAAAATTTTTTCGCATGTGGATCTACCTCTCGCCTGAGATCTCTGATATTTATTGCTTTAACACGTCCTCTTACTAAAGAAATACGACCGACGATACAGACAGATGTGAGATGCTCGATAGAGGTTCCCTATATTGGAGAGTGGGAGGGGAAGTCTCTTTTTACATAACATAAAGGATGGGGATGAAGGACGGACGCCCAGCCCATGCATCCCGAGCAGAGAGCTAACCGGATGTATTTGAATAAAAGAACGAACTCAACCGAAGAACTACAATTGAAACAAGACCAGGATTTAAAAGAAGAGCAAGAAAAAACAAGATATATTTTTATCAAAAAATGAAATGGGAACCAACAACAACAAAAAGCGAAACGAAACAAAGATAGAAATCGTGAAAGCGAAAAAGGGTAACGTAGCTGATTTGCTGATATGTTCTAAGAATGCATTACTATCTTTGATTTTTTCGATGGATTCCGGATTCTGGGCTAGGTACCTAAGTTAGTAACTAGCATAGGGGGGAAAGCCTAAGACAAAGAGTATTAAAGCTTAATAAAAGCGTAAGTCCCCCCCGAAACCCCATGCTCCTTCGGTACGTTCTTTATTTCGTTCTTTCATGTGCTTTCTGGAAAAAACATTTTCCTTATACCATCGCTCGAAGGGCGGATCCACGGAGCTACTATAACTATAAGATATAAGAAGTAGAAAAAAAGCCTACTTGGAGCATGTTCATCTTCCTCTCGTACGTTCATGATATTGCTTTCGCATGGCTCTTAAAGGCTCAACTAAATGAACTCTAATGGACTTAGCTTGCTCGTGTAACAATTTCATACCGTCTTGCTACCTTGACTTCAGACTTTTAATATATACCTTTGTCCTATTCTTTTATCGTAAACTTGGCTATTGCCATATACCTCCTCCTTCGGGTAGTAGAATATGAAGTTCTATGAATTCCTCCTTATGGTATCGTATTCCCCCATTCACGCCTCTGTTATATGTTCTAATGGAATTTCCTTTCGTAGGCTCAAAAAGTGGTCATTCTTCAGATCTTTGTTGATTGGCCGGCCGATATGGGATAACCTATTTGAAACAAAGAGATTTGTGTAACGGCTTGGTGTACCGAACTTGGCTTATAAATTCTCGTATTATACTGCATCTGCATCTTCATAAAGAGCAAGAACGGCATCCGCCAGCCGAACAAGTAAGGGATTCCTCGCCCGGTGTGCTGGCTTGGCTCCAGCTTTGGCCTCTTGATTGGCTATTGCCAGAGAAGACATATATGTTATACCAACAGACGGAGCAGACATGGCAAGATACAACATATTAAAGAATGAGCCAAAACCGAACAAGCAAGGCCAAAGCCAAATGTCGACCTAAACCTAAGAGGGGACGCTTGCGGGAGACTTTCGAGTTTCCCGACAGGTCGATGTACAACCGAAGGGTGAATGCTTTACCAAACCCGTGTACAACTCCTTTCCTGTGTATTGATTTCCGCTTATTACATGCTCGGTTTCCTAAATTCTTTCTCCACGGCACCCCCGAAACAAAAAACCAGAAAGCCAAGATCTCTATAAAGCGAGGGAAAGAATACAGATGTACAGCAGAGAAGGAAGAAAGACGAATGCTATGAGAGCTTAGACGGAATATGAATGAAGGATTGAAGCATCTGACCGGGCTCCGGAGATGAATACCGAAAGAGCTTACCGGATGCACCATCGACCTCAGACAGCTCGACCGGGCGGGGGAAGAGCTAAAAAGAAAAAAAACGTAGTGGGTGAGCAAAAAGCAAATACCAATGAAGACCGGACCTGGAATTTCAAACAAGAAAACGTAGTAGCCTAGCCGGGGAGGGAGATTCTCCAGCTCCACTCCTTGTTATATATATAGTTGAAAATAGAGTGGAAAACTACGCTTCAAAATCAAGCCCAAAAAACGATCCTTTTGAAAGGTCCTACTTTTCTTGACCCATTCAAGCCATGAAAGTTACCTTTTGGATTAGAAAACATGGCCTCTGGTACTCTTTCCTGGGTTGATCGAAGAGCTGCTAACAAAAAGGCGAAGGCAGGATTCACAATAAAATAACCGTGGACGGATTGAGCCAATGTTTTAAAAAATTCCAATACCATAAGCGGATTTCACTTCTATTTATTATAGATTTTGCACCTTAAAAAGAAATCTCGAAGGGAGGGTATATTGAATTACAGAAATCGATTCCCGTGTACTTCTTGCTGCTACAAGGCAAGAAAGATAGAGGAACTAATTCAAGACAGTCATTTGTGGACGGGAAGAGTACGACCGGACCGATCTATCTCATTAAAGGATTTTGTGGACAGAGGGCACAGACCTCAGACCGATCGATTAAACCCATTATTGTAGAGTTTACCGGGGAAGTATTGAATTAAAGTCATTCATGTGTGCCGATTTCCTTATGGTTGACTTAACAATTGGGATACTGGTTTCACCGTACTTATAATCCATCTTTCATTATATGCTAATTTCAGTCTATTAGTTCATAGCGAAGCTCAGCTGGGCTGGAGGGACAGTCTAACATACACTGTATGTAGGGCTTATACACACCTTTAGTAGTTCCCTCCAAAACCCCTGTCTTCTGCCGGAGAGAGAGCTTGTTGGACGGATAGAGTGAATGCGGGAATGGCATAGAGGAATGGGAGAGTACTAAAAAAAAGTAAGAAGCACGGGAGCCTGCGGTTGATATAAGAAGTACTTACTATCTTTCCCAAACCCCCCCTGTTCTGCCTACCGACCTTAACTTCTCTTTCTAGCCCCTCTACGCTTACCAACGCCTGCATTCCTTTGATTGCTTGTTGTACTCCTTCTACCGTATTCCTCTGTCTTTGCATCTCAGTCCCGGATCGGATCGACTATAAGTCTTCTTTGCTATAGCTTGAATCCGTGATCGACCTAAAATATATTATAAAAAGTCTTTTGTTTGCTGGCTTGAGTCCGCGTGATTTATTTCTCTTATTATAAGCGCCGAATCCCTACCTCTCTTCTTGTTGCTAGCAAATGGGAAAAGACTACTTCTTGGGCTGTGGCCGACACCGGAGAAGACTAATTAGAGATTTGCTAAGCGAACGAGCCCTAGCTTGATCTAAGTCTTATACATTAATTAAGCACAAGCAGCCTGACTTATATGCTCCTCTTACCTTGCTTTATTACACCGTGCAGATGAAGCCAAGGACATCCATTATCTATAACAAAAATTCCTTACTCTTTAAAGTAAGCAAGTAAACTGCCTTGAGAATACCGATTTCTACACGCTACGTTGGGGCGTGAGACAAGCTTCGTAGGACCATCAAGGGGCAGGCCAATTCCGAAAGTAGAGACGATAGAAAACAGGCGAAACTCACAGAAGAAGACAATAGGCAGATGGGGTCGCGAGACCCAGGCGCATGCATTGGATCACCATTGCGGAGACGGAAACCATGGCTCCAGCAGAAAACCCTAAACAGAAATCCCTCAATCAAAAGCTTCTCTTTGTTTTTTGGTGCATATCTTCTTTGTTCGAGAGCTTGATGAAGACGTGCCTTGGATCTACCAGAGTGATCGAAAGATCCCCCCTCTTTCGAGCAAGGAGTTGGGTTAGCCGTCCCGTTTTTCCTCTCTTGATCTACAAGCTGCTTTGCGATAACTCTCTTATGTTCTTGCTCAACTTCATGCATTAAAGGTTAAACTATCTTGTGCTAATTCTAGTTACCAATGGTTCATCCGGCTAAGAGGAATAAAGAAGCTGTGCTGAAGACAGAGTCTTGAGAATAGAGTTCCGAAGCGAAGCAGAAGAGGGAGGTGAAACCAACACCCTTTGAACAGATGGAAGTCAACCCGAAGGCAAATATTAAATAACAGAACTTCCAGGTGATCAAAGTAGATTGGTTTTTTTTTCATTCACTTAGATGGTGCATCTCATACGATGGTTCTTCCTACTAAGATCCTACAAAAGGTAGAGCACGAACTCCGGGGGATATCTTAAGGAGAACCGCTTGCGCCGGCACATCACTACTAAGAACGGGCCTGGGGACGATCAATCACACAGACCCACACTTTATTTGACAGGCGCAACAACTCGACTTTAGGAAGTAGTACCGCCATTCAGCATTGGTATAGGAGCGGAAACTCCTTCTTCAATCCCGTCTGTCTCACTCGAGGAAGAAGGTTCAACATCCGGATATCCACGGACAAGGAAAGGTAGAGAAGAAATCTACTACTTTATGAAAGGAAATTCCCATTCTCGCGTAGAGTAAAGAGACGTAGACTAGAGATCGATTGCAGCTTATTCTTTCTTATCATTATCATTTTTGTTTTAGAGAAAAGGGCCTCGAACAGAGGCAACTTAAGATACATCCAACGCATGAATTGAAGTATGAGAGTATCTGTTCCGAAGCGAAGCTTTGTAAGGTTCGTTACTCTTACGATAGAGCTGGGGAACGTGTTTCACATTTACCACACTGAATCTTGATCTAAGACGAATGCGCTTTTTCAAGCTTTTTCCAACCCCTCAAATCACTGCCTTTCACTCGGGCTTCCGGTCACTTAGAAACCTGGAAAGAAGACGGAGTCAACGATTGGACTTTTTCATTCACTTAATTGGTGCATCTCATATGATGTTTTCCTTTGGCTGAGAGATAGAGCAGCAACGTCCATTTCAATTATCACGAGTTGCTGAGTGAATTGATGGATTCATTTTGACTCTTATTATATATGTTATGAATCGCGTGTTTACCATCTATCCCAAGCTACCTAGACAGAACAGGCGCACCTTTTCATCTTTTCTACTAATGTGATATGCGATCTCAACCTTTGAATCCCCGGATGTAATGTTCGAACGGTGCCGCACCCTAGCGGCTTGTGAACTATTTCACCTTGATCCTACCTTTTGGGCATTCATTTTAATAAGTCTTGAGGCTTGCTTCTTCCATACGGTTTTTCGACTCAAGTCTTTTAACCGCTGTTTGGGGGGGGGGCATAGGACCTCCAACGTAGCATGGCCTACGTACGGTATCACAACTTTGATATCATATCATGGACTGCTGTTTAGAGGCGGATAAGACCTTTTCATATTGTTTTTGTTGGGGACATCTTAGCGCAGAAGTCAAGGGTTTCAATCGACTTGATGCCGACCTTCGTGCATGATTTCTTCGTGAAGATGACAGATTCCCATGGTTTCCCATAGGGGAGAGATGAGACTTTTTATCAAGCATCACCGGCCCCGAAGAGCTATTACTTATGTGAAACCGAGGTGCCACACAGCCCCAGCTTTGGCTCTACGAGCTGAACCACTTTTCCCAGAAGAGGGGGCGGTTGATCATTTAGGTTGTTTGTTCAGCGTTGACGAGATCTATGGTATCGATGTGTTAAGTTGTTTACTCCCTAGGGCGGGAGAAGAACGACACGAACCGAGCAAGCAAACCATCTTAAGTAAGAAAAGAGGCCGAGTCTCTTCGGGCGTATGGAGCAAACGCGACTATGTTTATGCCTGTTTATGTTTATCTCCCTAGGCGGGGGGGACCCCCAGCTAATAAGGGGTATGTTTTGAGATCTTTTCATTCTAAGTATAGAGGGATGGCTATTGACAAAAAGTACACCTGGATGGATTTTATTGGATAACGGGCCGCTAAATTTTTTTTTTTTTAATTCCTCAAAAATTGTACCGGGGAGGCACTCATTAGACTAGTAATCAAAGTACGTAAATCGCCCACAAACAAATATGTTTGCTGGCCCAGCTGCTACAGCTCCAAGAAGAAGTCCATTGCTTAAGGAATTGCGCTACCCTTCAACTACCCGGAGGAACCTTATGCCTGCATTTATTTCTGCGTAGGAAAAAAGGATACCAAAAAGTCGAAAGCGAAGAACAAGCAAGAATAATCCAATCAACATAAAGTAGAGCTGCATCAAGCCGAGCCAAGCCAGGCGAATAACAGTTACTTATGAAACCGATCAAACATATTCCCTTTCTCAGCCAGAATAGAAAGTGAGTGAACTACCTCTTTAGGGAAGCCCTCAAGTAGCGGCCCAACCCATCCTATAGTTATTTCTGTGCTTCTAGAGGCCGGTGCAGACCTTAGCATGACACATTGTACCTCCGAGGCTGCGAACAGAGCTTTAAATGACTTATTTCGATCACTACGCTCTTTTGGATTGATCATGAGAGATAAGGGCTCAAGACTTGTTGTTAATGATAAGCCAGAATCCTTTCTTCTATTCTTTTTGTAATTTCCTATGCCATTTGGGAGTGAGTTCGAATCACTATCACCTTCGGTGCCTCTAGTCCTGTGCTTTAACCATTAAGCTAGCTAGATAAAAGTCTTCGGTTTGCTGTAACAGGCGCATAATCTGATCACTGAATTGATGCCTTACCGTCCCCCAGGGCCGGCGGAGCTATTTTCACATCCTCATCTGTCTCCGTAGGGCGGGCTTCCTTTCTTTTAGGTTACCCTGATGCGGGTCTCTCTTTTTAACAAACTACTGACCGGCTTCCGTGCCGTGGATCAGCTGTTGACGCAGAAAGGGGAATTTGAAACCTCGTTCTCCTGAGATAGGCGTATTGGAACTTACCTCTCGGTATGGGTTGCCCTCTAGTTGGATACCCGCGTTGGCCGTCACTGTATTTCAAGTTGAATGAACACGAACAAACTCTACTGCCCGAAAGTCATATCAAGGAGTCTTTTCGATTAGTTATATATAAGATCGTGAAATCACCTCCGGAATAGTCATGGTTTGGAGTCCCCTTTCCCTAACAGAATACCGAACCCTCGGCATATCTTCAGGTTGAGAACTAATGTACTACTTGATCGGAACAACTATGCTCCTCTGGGCAGCGGCATTCATTCTATTAAGTTACTCTCAGTTCCGAAATCTGCCATTGTTCCACCAGTGGTGTTCCGGCCCTTATCAAAAATGTTAAGTGATAAAAAAATTAAGGGGCACTTGTTCCTACTAAAGAAGCAGAGGCAATAGAGGCATAGGTGGTTTAAGAACCAATCCGGAGCCGGTTGTTTACCTTGTCGGCTCGGAACCAAAAGCATCAGTATAAGTCCCCCAGTTGCAGTTTATTCTATTGATATAGAGCCAGCTAGAGTATAGATGGAGGCAGCAGAAGCAGTGGTTGAAGACCCGGTTAATCAATGGAAGCAGCAGCCCACAAATCATTTAAGAAACAGGGGCAGAGCAAGCAGAGGCAAAGGCACCACCATCTCTACAGCATTCGTTTCAACAGCAAAGGCCTAGTCAGAGGCGGGTAGAGCAGAAGCGAGGAAGGCAGAAGCTTCACCAATTTTAGTCGACCCAGAAAAAAGTCGCAAAGGGAGTTTCCGCAGCATCTAGTGGATCAGCGTCAAAGGCGGATTGAATCAGATCCAATTGACCCAGTGGAAATGCGGATACAGCTGCATCTAAGCTAATGTAAGTTGTTGATTCCGCTCAGGCCCAGCCAGAGCACCAATTGAACCAGTCCTAGCCAGCATCCCTGTTGTTTCGAGGAGGCGTTCCTGTTTATGTTACGAGAAATGGCTATGTTTTGATAGAGTGCATTGCCTGTTGTTCTTAGCATCCCTCTCTCACGAAAGATGTGCAATAGTCTTTTTTGTTTTTTTAGAAAGGGTTTACCCCTTGTATCTCCATAAACACCATTCACAGACCCGTATACTATGCAAAGGCAAAGAGATATTATATATATTATCTAGTGGAGGGGATCATAATCAGGTCAAACGAAGCTCGATAGGCGTCCATGCATAGCTCAGCGCCTAAGAAAAGTTGCAGTCCTTGACCGAGTTGACTCATCGGTTGTAGTTCTACCAATTTTATTTTTTTATTCAGTTGAAGAACCACCAGTTTTTTTTACCACTTGCAATCCGAGTAGCAGATCAAAATGCTTAGCTACCAGTAGCATCCGAGCCAGATCTTAACCAATGGATCCTGCAGCTTTACCGTATTCCCTATTCCGGCATTAGAATGTTCCGACCCTTGAATGGATTTCTCAATTCAACATTGAGCCGGCCCCGCTTTCCTCTCCCGCGGCAAGAGCTCGTTCGCCAAGTCCGAACTCCCGCTTTATCGTCGATGACGGCTCTCTTCGATGCCAGCAACCGCGTTTGACCCTTTCCGCGCTTCTTTCAATTTCCTTACATTCTAGCTGAAGGAGAGACTTTACCTTTACTTAGAGAGGGGCAGCAATACTACGCTCTTCCGTGCTCGTAGGTTGACTTCCCTTATGCATCCAGCCGCTTCACTAATGTGAATAGGTTATAGAGAGGGGTGGGTTGGTTATATACTCTTATGCGCGTTCCTTCTTCGAACCTTTTGGTATGTATTGCCCCCTAACTATAGATCAGATCCACCAGACGAGAAACTCAATTCCGCACTGCTGCTGAGTCGTCGGACTTATCCACCAAGGGATTCGTGGAATTTCTGTGGATTGCGTTGGAGGAAATCTACCAAAGCTAGGCAGATAGATAGACTCCTTTCCCGCTGCTAAGGGGGAGCAAGAAACTAAATCAAATGATTGTTTTTTAATCAGCGCCCCTTTTGGGTATGCAGGTACTAAGAGTCCTCTCACTACCAACCAGCAGACATCGTCTGGCTGGGTCTTGCCGGTATCAACAACAAGAAAAACGACCAAATGGAAACAGCAACTAACTATGGCTCTTGGCCCAGACAACGTCCTAGGCGTAGGGGAGATCGGAGCAACAGGGAACGCCTAGACGACGTTTTTATTCCTGGGCTGCAGTAAGTAGATCGAGAGGTCGTTCCGCCCCTTGTCCCCGAATATGGGTAATATGTTCTCAAAAAAAAAGTTGCTCCAATCTGACCTAGCTGGCGAGCGATCCCAGTTCGCGGCAGAGAACAAGACAGCAAGCGAGCGTACCTTTGTTCGCTTCTTCTCCACCAAGCACGGAAGTTTAAGGATAACTGTAGGTCGGTGGCTGCCTAAGGAAACTCCGATTCGATCCGCCCCCCCGGCTGGGAGGCATCTACCTCATCCCGATCACAAGGAGAGGTTCACCATGATGGGGGTACTTCTTTTTTTCCCTTCCGGAAAGAATGAAATACATAGGGGACCATTCTTTTGTTGCGGCATGCTCCTCAGATTTACGGATTCGCAGGGGGCCTCAGGCCCCACTTAGTTGACTGACAATGACAAAGGCTTGCGAAACTAAGCAGGGCCTTTTGAATTGAATCTTAAGTAGTCTATCAGTGGTGCGAAGCGGCTTTGCCCCTTTTCAGTAGGGGGGCGAAAGGTTAGACCTTAGAAAGTCAGCGAACTGCGGTTCTTCTATGTAGGCGTTCCCCCCTTGACTCTCCTAACGTCGAGCTAAGTGACTTCGTAACCTTTTCGTAGCGTAGTAGAATGAAGGCTACGCACCGACGCTCTCTTATCTATTAGCCTAAGCGTCTTCGCTAACTCGCTCGCCTAGTATACCCTACTATACAATACATTAGTAGGGTAGGCTAACTCAGCCGCTTATTTCAAAAAATGTAGGGCTAAGTAGCGCCTTTTCCTTTTTGAATAACCCATTCTCATTATCTTTCATAAGTCAAGTAGGCGAACCTATACTATAGGTCCTTAGTAGGCGTTGACAAAGAAGAACAGCCGGTTAAAAGACAGCGAATCTTTTTTTTTATATTATATATATTATTTAATATAAAGATATATATAGGCCAGCTTGACAAGCTACCCTTCCTCTTGATCTGAGGTGCGAAGAGAAGCATCTCTTTTTTATGACTTCCACTTATCGATCCCGGCCCGTAAAAGTGACCGACCGGGGCCCTATTGATGAATGAAAGAAAGGGTTTATGAGCCCTAGCCCTGTAAGCCCACACCTGTGTAGAGTAGATCGTTCAACACCTGCGGCACAAACCCATTTTTGACCTATTGGTCCTAGTATCATAGGCGACCGAACGGCCGCCCCCTAATTACTAGACCAACCTGCTATAATAATTCCATAAACACCTAGCGAAGATATGGCAAACAAATAAAGTAGCCCTATGTTCGAATCTGACAATACCATACCATAATCAAAAGGTACAACGGCCCGAGCAACCAGACTTAACATAAATGTAGTCACTGGAGCCATTCTAAAAAGGGAGAAATTAGCACTACTTGGTGAAATAGGTTCTTTTAGAATCAATTTCAAACCATCTGCTAGAGGTTGTAACAATCCGAACGATCCCACTACATCAGGACCCTTTCGACGTTGCACAAAAGCCATTACTTTACGTTCAGCTAGCACTAAAAAGGCTACTCCTAGTAGAAGTGGTAGAATTATTCCAAGTATTTCGGCTGGAACTGCTATGTACGTTTTCGATTTTCTATTCATTCATGATCTGGCCTGGTCGACCCGATCATGATATTTCACTCATGATCTGGCCCGGTCGACCCAATCATGATATTGAAGGATGGGACCTTTTCTCGAAAAACTCCGGATCCAGAGAAGAGTTGAAGATGGTGCAACATCGAATCCTGTCACCTTACTTCGAATGGAATCTTAGCCCGCCTCACTTGCTTTCTGTACTGCATAAGGGCCATAAGGGCATAAGCGAAGTCAAGGGATTTCCTTCTAACTAGTGGCTGAGAGTAAGCAAGCTACCTTCATTCAACAGATTTGTGGTTGAGTCAATAACATGCTCTGGGTCGGGAATCTTTGCTCTTCTCTTTTGCATTTCCGCTGCCTGCGTTCTTCTTCGTGTCCGTCCGTATCGCAAAGCTGGTCGACGCCAGCTGTAATGGTTGAAAATAGGGGGCCAACCAAGACCCTACCCTAATAAAGCTTTGTTCGATAAAGCAAACGATTCGTTCCGACAACTTCGGACCAGATTAACCCTTTTGAATTAGCCGATCTTACAAAATGGATCGGGCGGGCTGGTTGGGAAGGGGTGATTTGCGGAGAAAAGAATCGCTGAGAGATAGATTCTACTATTTAGTCAGGACGAATGAGTGGCTGTGCGGCATGCTCCGGAGGAGATTGACCCTTCCCCGAGTCAGTCCAGTCGGAAAGGGAAGGGCCCGCTGTCTAGACTGCATTTCGGGAGTTTGAACACCATCCCATTTCAACCAAAAATACAACCCTGTCAAAGGTATCTAACCTTCCTTCCTTATGAGTGGAAATCCAATTCCGTTTTGTCCTTTTTGCATAAAAATCAAGCTAATATATATATTTCTTTTAAACCCGTTCTTCCGACCCACAGTTTATCCTCCAAAAATGACCTTCTCCAGTCGGGGAACGCATGAGATATTCTACTAAACCAAGTAGGTCCTTGAGCGGATCCCACGTTAGCCCCAAGACGTTGGTCTCTAACTAGAAAAGTAAATGCTTGAGCTTGAGTGAGAAGGGCCTCCCCCCCGCTGGTATTTTGCCTGTATGGTGTTTACCGGGTGGGACCCTCGATCCAGAAGGTATGCCACTATCAGCTTCTATACATGTCTGCCTCCCTTGAAAGCTCTTGGTGCTGCGACTATCACCGGTAAGTTGCGTCGGATCAACATCGGGATTAGAATCAACTGCAAAAGAAACTAAGTCAACACCTATTTGCTCTGGATCTACTGGCCCGGACGCTTGAATCTATTCCACCGCAAACAACCGAATATACTACTGCAGGATCTTCCGCAGCTTCTGTTGTTATTGCTCCCACCTGTCACCGCGCCACCTCAGCAGCTGGGATTGGAACTGCTTCCGCATCTGGTACTCCCCAACCTTGTCTATCTATCCTTAGAAGTAGGGCGAGTGTCTAAAGACCGGGTTATCTCTCTGAATCAGGTTATTCACTGGGCTGTTAAGCCATCGAGTCTTCTAGGGTTGATCGACCCGTTTCAAGAGGATTCATCCAAGACTCTAGATCTCGTTAATTCTAAGGTAGTTTACTTGCTTACTTGTTAGAGTAAGGAAGATGAGAGGAGGGCAGGCTTTAAGGCATATATAGTTGGCCGGTTATTTGTCTTTCCCATCCCTGCAGCTACTGCAGGTGCCAGGAATTCATGGATTCTCTGGTAGAGGGGAGGTGGAATTATTCTATTGTGGGCTGGCTTAAAAGAAGCTCCCAATTGCAGTAGGAGTAGCTACTTGTTTCATGGCTTTAATTTGAGCTCTTCAGATCCTGAATCTCCATAAATGGGTATGACTGGTTAAGGTGACCAGCTTTGTGCGGCAACCGCAAGTTAAGGTACTCTGGATTTGTTATAGCGCCACCATTTCACAATATACATTGTCCGGGAAAGCAAGTTTTGGGATTTCTGTTTTGTCCTACTGACGCTCTTCTATGAAAGTGGAGGCTTTACTTTAACCGGTCTGTTAAAGTCTCCTTGCTACGGCCTTTTTTTATATCCCTAGCTCGGAGGGTTACTCGAATCTTTCGTTTTTGTACTCTACTCGTTCCTTGAAGGTCCAATTAATTAATAGTAATTGGAGGACGGTTAGTGTCTGTTCTGCATGACTCTGGAACGTTATAGCTAAGGAGCGGATTTCAGGGTCCCTTGACTTGCCAAATGGTTTCCGGTATGCCTATACAGTAAGTCTTTACGCACATGATAGTGGCAGCCAGGATTCTACAATAGGCGGCCGCTGGAAAACCCGACTTAGCGAATCACTTCCAGGCTGGCATTAAATCTTTCTCGTGCCAGTGGCTCTTGTGCGCCCCATTTATGCTGGTGGCATACCGTACCGTATTGTGCTGAACACTCACAAAAGCCGTGGCCTTCCGCTATGTTAGACCCTCCCCTAGAAGTACAATGGTTGGTCCCTCCGGAACTGGTAATTTCCGTTTGACTTGAAAGGAGCCTTGTTCGGCAGGTGCGCAGCAAGTATTCTTTCACAAGTTTGGCGCAAGTCGTACCTCCTTAGCTACTTGTACTAAAAAACTAGGGCGCTATACGGAAGTTCGCGCCTGCTTATCCCGGCTACAATAACTATCGAACAGCGATCCATCTGAAGAATGGCGCTCGTATATCCGGTCTGTACTTTCCCCTATTAGAGAAGGGCGGGGTTTGGAACCCTCAAGCAAGACATGATCCACATAATAAGACATCATAGCGCCTAGAGATACAGGTACGGTTCATCGCGTTACTTATCCAAGCGTGTTGCCGGATAGTCGGATATGCCGTACTCTGATTTTTATGAGGTTAGGAACCATTTGCCGTTACCAGCATTGCTCATTATTAGGTAACGCATTCCCGTTTATCGATTTAAAGGTTAGGGTGACACGTTGTCGCTTTCGCTTTAATCTTTAATAATGAATGATATGGAGTCATGCAAGGAGCGCGCTTTACTAATATAATAGAAAGGGGCTTTCACCATCTATTTCTGCCCGAACTCTTTCTGAGTTTCCCTCCTAGCGAACGGGGAAAGCTTATCCCTCACTCGCATTCGCCTAATCGAGCAGAACGCCACTCGGCGCTCATCCTACAACTGGTCCCGCCTATAGTTATAGTGTCGAACACACATAAGTATAGGTTTTGTTGTCCTTACGACGGTTGTCAAAGACCGGGGCTTTGCACTTCGCGACCCTATCCGAGTATGTGCTTAGTGCAACGCCCCATAGAACAATGAAGTAATGTATCCATACGAGCTCCGGCCCTCAGCAGCTCGAAAAAAAAAAATAAACTTGTTCATTTATGTTACCTGTTGTGGACCTTCAACGTTTCACCTTTCATAGATCTGGGAAAGGGTTTGGGAAGTGACGTTGAGGCTGGGCACGTGCGATAAGTAATAAAGAAAGCAAAGGGAAATCAGAGGAGTTAGAGCAGGGAACAATGGGCATCCCTGCCTGGAAAACTAACAGTAGAGTGACGCGAAGGACCTCTAGCAACTCTACTACCGCCTTTCCTACCAAAAAGCTAACCCAACCGAAGGAAATTACATAAGGTCTGGAAAGGGCTGTAAAGAATAAAACTCCTTCCTCCCCTGTTCCGGAGATAGATATAGCCCTCTCGAAACCTAGCTGTTAGAGTTTTATTTTTGTGGGGGGGTAATAATAAACTAAATCCCCGAACGGGTACTTGAACCCCTCTCCTGCAAGGTATAGAACAACTAAGGGTACTGGTCCTGCTCGCTTTGGTTCTGCTCCTGTGGTGACCAAGAAGCAGGAGCTTGAGCTCAACCAGCCATTGATAATCACTTTTTTGGTTCCCAATCGGGATGGAGATTCTGGTCCGGTGTAGGGGACACCTTATTCATGATCTAGGGGTCAAATGTAGCCTGCGCTAAGCAGGGAGAGCTCCTCTTTGGTTCCATCTGTCCACATTCTTCCCTTCCATCCAGGGGAATTGGGGCTTGATTGTTCCGTGTAGTCGATTCGCTAATTACCCTCCATGAACAGAGTCCATGAGCTCGGGAAGAGAAGTAGGGCCTTCGGTCAACCAAGAGAGGTCCAGCCCTTCCTGATCATTCTCGTTGCGTTCTTCTTTCGAGCTGATCAGTCAGCTTCTAGCCACCCAACCAATCCTGTTGATCCTGACCTACAGAAAGGGGTGAATGAGGTTCTGAAAGAAAGCCCTCATCCGTGTTTCGGTGACCGGGAGAGTCAGCCGGAGATAGGTCTGTGCTTTCATCATAGGGTAGCTCGTCAGTACCAGGTGTTGATCAGTCATCCAAAAGAGAGGAGCTCCGAGGACCTGTTTGACATCTCATTCAAGAGAGAGTGAGTCATCCATCCAATTCCTATGTTCACAGAGGGGCCCGAAAAAGAGAGTGAGTGAAAATGATGCACTACACGGACGCCATTTGGACCCTACGAAAGCAAGCCCCGAGCTGGTCCGTACCAACCAAGAAGATTGGCTTCATTTGCCATGTTGAGGGCTCAGAAGAAGCTCATGTTGGAAAGCAAGCATGTGCAAGAACCAATCAGGATACAAATCTGGGGTCTTCCTGGATGGATTGACCTACGACTGATTTACTCAGGCCCTTTCCCACTGACTTCTTCCTTCATTCGGAGAAGTCATCAGGAATGGAACCAGTGGAAAGTCGTATGCAGAAGAGAAGTGCAAAATGGGCAAAGACGAAGACTTTGGAAGCGAAAGACGCACCGATTGACGCTCTTCCAGCCCAGCTGCTGTTTATTGAGCTCAAAGTGGATGAGAGAGAGGCTTTTCTATGCTATGGTCTTCTCAATTGCCTAGTCTCGGTTCAAAGACAGTGGAAGGATCCATCCATCAGCCTTTCTATCTCCACAGCGCTGACCTGCGCTTTCCCACCTAGTTCACCGACCTCACGAGTCTGATTTGGCTCTCTATTGTCCACCAAGGAAACTCCAAACAATTCTACTGCGACTGAGCGATCTCATCGATCTGACCTTCCTACTCGGTATGGAAAGGACTCTTGACTGACTCTGAGACTAAGTCTTCTGACTTGGATTGGCATACTGGGGTCAATTCCATCCTATCCTCTTGAAGCACCCTGCTTCCTTACTCTTTAAAGTAAGCAAGTAAACTACCCTTACGTATAGCTAAGGTTTTTATTCCTAACTCATCAAATCAAGTAGACAGACTTCTAGGTGACGTGGCTCTTTCCTGACATCATCACACCCCGGATCCGCTTAAAAAAAAAAGGAAATAGAAGCTGCCTTACTCTCATCTTTTTGTCGAAATCTCTATGAGCTGAATGATGTCACTCGAGTGTTGAGCTTTCAAAGGCTTTTTCAAGACCATCCAAGGCTTTCCATTCTGCAAGGTAGTTTACTTGCTCGACCATAGGGAGAGGTAGCTTGCTTACTTAGTGTGAAACGCTAAGGAATAATTAGCACTTCAAAGAGGTGGGACTCTCCTTCCTCACCGGGGTGGTGAACTAGGGGGGAAGGAACATTCCATGCATGGAATGATAGAACAGAACGGCCGACGGCTACTTGGGTTAGGCGGCTCAGTGAGACAGGGAAGGGCGAACGAAGTGGTAGTCAACTTCTATGTGCTTAGAGCGGGCATGGAACACAGGATTGGCCGCCGAGTGTGTAGCGCTAGCTTTATCACAGTGCAGGATAAATTTATAGCGAAATGGCACCGCTAGATCGCGTAGCAAGTAAGAAAGCCATAACAGTTCAGAGGTAGTAAGGGCGAGTGCCTTGTACTCTGCTTCGGCACTGGACCTGGAAAGAGTCGGTTGCTTTTTGGAAACCCAAGTCAGTAGGTTTTTCCGAGAAATACGCAGAAGCCCGTAGTGGACCGTCTGCTATCGGGGCAGCCAGCCCAGTCGGCATCGGAGAATGCAAAGAAGGTGGTTAACGGTCCCGGAGTGATGGTTAGGCCAAGGCCAAGAGAACCCTTCTGATACCGTAAGATGCGTTTTACAGCCCGGGGATGAACGGTGGTGAGAGCGTGCATGAACTGACAAACTTGATTGACGGCATAGCAAATGTCAGGTCTGGTGAGAGTGAGGTACTGAAGGGCGGCAACATACGATATTCTGTTGCATCAGAGAGAGGAGCACCGTCGTATGCAGAGAGCTTTGAGCCAGACGCAAGGGGTGTGGGACACGGCTTGGAGTCTTGCAGTGCGAGTAAGCGGATCCAAGGTGTATTTAGTCTGAGTCAAGACTAGAACAGTCGATGTACGTTTGGCTTCGATTCCCAAGAAGAAATGAAGATCACCAAGATCTTTCATGGCGAAGCGCGCACCCAGTCGCTGAATGAAAGAAAGGAGACGAGAGGAGACTGAGGCAGGACTACCGTCCTGAGAAAGATCCTTCTGCGAACTGCTCTGTGGCTGGACAGGAGAGAGGTCAACAGCGGCAAGGATAGGAGACTGACCCATATACGTGCGAGGTTTGGAACCCAACAAGCGAGAAACTTGACTTAGTTTAGGAACTCGTCCATCCACGGGGCACCTTTCGTAGTGAGGGAACTCCTCTGTTTTTAGCTTGACGAGCGACTTACTTTAGTTTCCGAAAAACGCATAAACCCCGGGATTTTCGTAAAAGAGGGACTTGAGTGACTCGCCCTAATCAAAAAGCGGGAGAGGGGCGAAGAAACTCGATCGGTTACTAGAGACGAGCAAGGGCCAGGGACGCACTCGACGAGCAGACGAGGGACGAGTGGTAGGAGCCGACAAATAGTAGTGCCGGTTCAGTGAAGTCAAGTCTTTACGTCTATAGGGGCTCCCCGACGATCCCGAACCTTCAAAAAGTGAGGGGTATGTGTTGTTTCTTGGCACTCTCTTTCTTTGTTATGCCAACCTAAAAAGAGATAGGGATACGGGGCTTGACTTGAAAACAAACAACTGGCGCTGCCCCCCGCGGATAGGGCACTTTTTGCCCTTAAGTCCAGGATACGCAAAAAATTCCTCCAGAACGATTGAGAGTGGATTTCTGGTTCGATAGTGTCGAGAAGGTGGAGGGCCACCGGTGACCGTGCTTTCGTAAAAGCACCATTGGGTGGTGGTTCCTCTCTTTTCTCTTGAACCCCGAACAAAAAAAAGATCTCGCCATCAGCTCGACTAAGAGTTCCTAATCTAAAAAGTAAACTGAACTTGACTTAAGACGAAGGAACCGAGTGCCAAAAAAAACCGGTTTCTTAAGGCTTCAAACTACTAGTCATTAAGACTACTATGAAAGAAAAGCAAGGAAGTCCCTTTCTTGACTTGGCCTGCGTGCATTATACCTACACCCTTTTAAAAGAACTTTATTTCAATTTCAACAAAGCAAAGAAACGAAAGCATAACTCTTTGCTTGTTGTCCTCTTACTCTTTTAGCCTGCCTTGTGGGGGTCCCCCGGGTGTCTACGGCGGATCCGATCGGTCTCGTGATGAAGAGAAATCTTTTCCGATCTTCCACTAAGAAATAAGAAAGGTATCGTCACGACAACAAAATTTGCCCGGTAAACTACTCCGGGGCTCCCCGTGGTTTAGTAAAAAGGAGGGGAGATTTTATCTGGGTCATTTCATTCATTATGAACTTAAAAGTGTAAGGCCGATTAGTGAGGTCTTAAAAACTTCATACAATGAATGATCGGCAATTCTATTTGTGCTTTCAGCAAGTAGGCGACGCGAATCTATGGTTTTTATCAATCGGATACCATACCAATTGCTTGGATGCGTTTGAAAGCCTCGAGATGACTTGCAGAAAAAATTCTTTTTAGGTTTTTCCGTAACAAATGGTCCATTTATTGATGGGCGAACGACGGGGATTGAACCCGCGCGTGGTGGATTCACAATCCACTGCCTTGATCCACTTGGCTACATCCGCCCCTACCCCCACACAGGTTTAAGTCTCTATCTACGATCGGATCCTTTCCCCCATATGACCGCTATCAAATATAAGCTTTTCCTATACTATAGTTGCAAGTCTATTGTTGTGTTTTGGAATTAGGGGAAGCAAAGCTTCAACAAGTAGAAGCTTCCTGGCAAAGCTTCAAACAAAGAGGTTGGGCTGTTCACTTCATTGATTTTACTTAACTTTACTTAAGATTAAAGATAGGGGCCGGGCGGGCAGTGAAGGCTCGTTTAGTAGACAGCAAGCTACGGCTTTGACGAGCAGCAAGCACCTACTCCTAACAAAATGAAAAGCAGCAAGCGTAGCTTGAAGAAGCGAGCCCCTTTCAGAGAAAGCCATTGCGCGCTAGCCCCCTGTATAGGGTTCCAAACCTGCGCACCCCTAAACTACAACAAGCTTTGAAGCCCCTACTTATTTTATTTATTTTATGCGATATTTTTAGAAGTCCCTTTCTACAAAACAAACCTTTCTATAATATAAGGGAAGCTCGAAGAGCTTTCTTCGCATGCTTGAGCGCATCTTTCCCCTTTCTATTAGTAAGGTTTTCAAATTAAAGTTTACTTGCTTACTTTAAAGAGTAAGGAGAAACTTTAATTTTATTATTGCGGGGGCGCTAACGAGCAAGAAAAGGCCCCTTACTATAGATAGGCTAAGGCGCCTTTACATTATAATAGAAGGCGCTTCTTTCTCAAAGTCAAGTTTATCGCTTGTTGCTTTAGAAAGATTGCAGGTGAATCTTAGCTCCTTCCTTCAGCTGGCTCCGCCCTATCTATTCATCTCTTTTTTCAAATGGATATTTAGGGATCTCTTGTTCATAGATCTTGAAACCAGATCAATATCCATTTCTCAATATATCTATCTATCGATAGAAAGATATAGATCTCTTCTATCTGGCCATATCTAAATATGGAAGAACCAACACTTAAAGGGCGTACCGACGGAAGGTTCTCACCCTGTCCCCGACATTGTTCTCCGACGATGCCCCCTGGGCGAAAGGGGCCACCATTATCTTTCTTTCTTCAATCGTTCCGATCAGGACAAGTGGGTTGGTTCGTTTCGTCCTTCTATCTACGCAATTCTCTGTCTTCGTTCGTGATCATGTTGGGCGAAAGGTAGTTGTAGAGGAGCGGCTGTGAAACGGTGATTCCCCCCTTTCCATTGAAGTAGGGGGGGCCTCCTTCCCCACCATTCCGGCCTATTATTGATAGGGATTTTACCGATGCTGAAGGTAGCTTGCTTACCAAGCCACCCACTTGAGAAGCTAGTCGCCAGAAAGAAGCGACGAGGAAGCGAAGCTGTCTACGAAGCTTTGCTTCCCCCCCTCCCCTGTAGTCGTAGTACTCGGCTCGTCGCTATTTTGATTCAAAAGGTAACCTACTTTTTCTCCGGTTTCCGCAACCGTAACCATTTGTCACTCCGATTACTTCATCCATAAAGCTTTATTTATTATAGCGGTACGCTCTAAAAAAAAGTAAAGGATAAGCTTGCATTCCAGAAGCGGTAGCTTCCCGCCTCCTTCATTCCTACCGCCTCCTTCGGTGAGAAGTTCCCTTCCCTTTTTAAAAATGCCGGATTGGTCTGCCTCAGCAAATGTACAAAGTGGAGCTGCCTGCTGTTTGGCTGATCCTCTTCTTCCCATTCGGGTTGGGTTGATCCAGAAGTAAAGTAAGAAGGAACGGAACCGCTGGAGAGTCGTCTGCGGTTCACACTTGGGCAAAGACGACTTACTTTTGAAGCGGAACACGAACCGATTTCCGCTATTCCGGGTTCTTATTGAGCGTAGCGAAATCGAGGTTTATGATAAAGTCAGCGAAGTTTCTATGGTGTTCTACCTTTGTGTAGTCTCGGTCCACAGTGGAAGGCTCCGCACCTGAGCCTCGTTAGACTCAGCGGAAGTGTAAGGTGTAAGTGAAGAGAATAGAAGAGATGAAGTCCGTCCCTTAGCCTAGTCTATATCTACAGCTGACGCAACTCCGTACCGACGCCTCACTACTACTTAATTAATTAACGGCTAAGCGATTTCATAACCTGAGCTTTCCTTAACCAGCCGACCTTACTTCGTAACCTTAGCCTCCCTTTCTTTATAGTTCGACTAAGTGACTTCGTAACCTTAACGTACTTTCTTTCTTACTTTAGCATAGGCCTTCGCCACTTCAAACAGGCGCTTCGCCCCCCCCCCTTTTTTTTTTAGAAAGGACGGGGCCTTACTTATTCTGTTCAGGGGGGATAAAAGACAAAGAAAGGGATCCGGGGGCTTTATGATCGTAGAAAGGGGAGGGGGACGACCCGCCGAATTCACATCAGAAATCGACAACATCAACACAAACGAAATCTTGAATTGCGTATAGAAACAAAACGAACCACTTCTATTCTCGGAGCTGAGGTATATGAAGAATGGCTTTTTGGTCCCTTTCGTCCAGTGGTCAGGACATCGTCTTTTCATGTCGAAGACACGGGTTCGATTCCCGTAAGGGATAGGTACTCATTCCCGGCCGCTTTCAGTTAGTGTTCATTGCTGAGTGATCGCTCGCTATTTGGCTGGAAAAGGCGGTCTGGAAGCTTCCTCTCTCCCAGCAAGCAAGACGAGATCACCACTTCTCTCAGTAATGAACTTCCTTGAATTCTTCCTTATCCTGATTCCAAAGTTTTTATTTTTTCTTGACTTTTAAGTGAAAGGGGGAGTTGGATCATAAAGAAGAGTTTGTTCCTGAGCGCAAGCACTAAGGAGCCTACTCGATTGACAAGCATAGCTTTGATAGCTGCTTTATTCGCCTGTGAACCAGGAATTGATTAAAAAATAGGAAGCGGGCCATAAGCGGTGATAGGCTCCCTCCCATCCCTTTCTTCTCCCCCAACTATATTCACTTCGCGGTAAACAGAGACTTTCCAATAGCCAGCAGGGCAAAGCCTTTTTGGGGAGTCCAAGGGTGCCGCCCCCTACTACCCAATTCCTGTCTTCGGAACTACGAAGATAGGTGACTTTCTGCGATGGCCCTCCACCCCGTTGGGAAAAGTGAAAGGAAATAACAAGCCCTAAACTAAATACCAACTAGCAGCTTATCAACCACCGAAGAACACAGACTCATGTTGGCGATGCCATGGTCAAGTAAGAGGGCGACCCATTCACCTCAAAAGAAAAATATCGCCTCTCAAGTAAGCCAAACGATTGACGTCAAAGAAAAGGACCACCCATCCAGCAAAGAGCGAGGTCTTTCAGCCAAGTACTTCACAAAAAGAGTGG